GAAGGAAGGAGACAAAAAATTGAGGCAAATCTAGCTCTCCGACGAGCTAGAACACGGGTGGAGGCTATCAATCCGATTTCATAACTAGTTGGTACGTTCGAATAATAAAAAGAAGTTCTCTTTCTAATCCTATTTAGATTCTGTCGGGTGAATACAATCAAATACAATCAAACAGAATCCAATTCTGATGAAAAAATTAAAATTAAAAAATGAAATAGAAAAGATACAAAATTAAAAAAAAAATATCACTAAAGGTGGGTCGTAAACCTTATTAGATACCAGAGTCAATGGTATCTAATAAGTTTTACCTACTATTGGATTTGAACCAATGACTCCCGCCGTATGAAAGCAGTACTCTAACCACTGAGTTAAGTAGGTCATTTATCATCCCAAAGAGAACCAAATGAAACCCATCCTGTCGATGGATTATAAATATCATATTACTTATAAGCAATACTAATCTAAGGAATACCACTCAAAGAGATCAAAGATTGTTGATGTTGGATCATGGAATATTTATCTTGACAAGAATTTATCTACATGATAAAATATGTATCACAAGCACTAAGAGCACTAAGGGCTATAGCTCAGTTGGTAGAGCAACTCGTTTACACGCGCGCCAATGTTTTTCAAGGGAGTTCATCATACAATCAGAAAAATTGATCTTGTTGAGAAATCGATGTCTTACTCCATAACTTTGAGGGAACCATAGCCTGACAAAGGGTTCGGTCCAATTTGGACGCCCATTTAGGAGGTGCCAAACAGACCCCATCATTGATTTGAGATCTTGATAAGGTGAATACCCAGTCTATTCAATGCTAGGCATAATGAGTATAAGGACCTCAAAAAAATCTCTTTTCGTCATATGAACTTTAAGGTGTATGAAGTTTCATATTTGATTTTTTAAGCAGAACGATAGAGACTTCATTTAACTTAGGTTGATCTAGGCCAGAGACAGACCTACGTCAAGATAATCCCACCTTTGAAACACTTTGGTAATGCTCCCAAATAATGAATCAGAGCACATGGAGCCATTTCCTTATCTTTTTTTCTGTCAAGAAAAAAAATGGCAGACTAACTGATATAAATATCAGTTAATGAAAGAGCCCAATGCAAAAAAAATGCATGTTGGGTTTTTGAAACAGTTCAGATCATTTTAATAATAATAAGTTTGATCTGTTTTACCGAGAAGGTCTACGGTTCGAGTCCGTATAGCCCTATAAAAATGTAAAAATGAAAAATGCAAAAAAAAATTGTATAATTTTCATTTCTTCATTATTATTTCTTGCTTGTAACTAAGTCTTGTAACTAAGTGAAATCCAATTATTCCTATAAGTTTACTCACGGCAATCGTTTAAGCAGATGAAAGAAAAAACGCATATCAATGGATCCAATCGATATTGATTTTTTCAATTGCAGATAAACAAACCAACCTTTCGTCATTAATCTTCGGAGGCGAATTACATATTCATATCCACAATAAAAGAATTTGTGAGACTCCCTTTCTTTTGATATCCCCAATCTTATTGAATTTTGGAAGTCAAATCATTTCACGGGCCTGGTGAAATGAAAAACTACGAAGAGGAATTCACATGGATTTAGGAAGGGCCTGCTGTATTTGTGTACAAGCTAAAGTTTTTTGAAAAACGATTTGGTCACTTTCATTGTCAAATAGGCTTTTCCTTCGTATACCTTACTTACCTCGACCTAGCGAAGCACAACACAAAAAAGATAGTCTTCTTTTTCTGTATTCAACCAAGAAAAACCCCTCCACCTGGATTCGAATCCTAATACTATTATTAAATAATAATAAAATAATAATAAAAGGAATATATCAACACAGGATCTTCTAAATCTTGAGATGGAAATTCCTATACATTCTCTTCTATTTGATTACTTGTTCTATTCTAAATCACTAAGAAAAAAAAAAATGAAAATAAAGACCTCCTGATTCTATTTATAGAAAAAAATAGAAATCTTTAAAGAATTTCTAATTAAAGAAGAAATAAGATAAGTAATTAATTTAGAATTCCCCGTCTTTAGAGAAAAAAACAAGAGAAACAGGAGAATTTGTATAAGAGTAATATATAGTTAGAAGGTTCTACTAACTAAATAAAATGGAAATAAGTATAATGGAAATAAAATCGGATTCCAAGTCGATGAATCTTGCAATGAGATATGCCCTACAATAAACCAATAAACAAAGCAAACTAGGCGGTTCGACCAAAATGAATTCTTGTTTTGACTAAATAGTTCTAAATAGTTATGGATGACTTGACAATTCCAATTCGAATCGACCAATAGAATCCGGTATATTTTCCACGTTCATAGGGGTGCGTTTATGTTTCTGCTTTACGAATATGATTTTTTTTGGGCATTTCTAATAATATCCATCCTTGTTCCTATTTTGGCATTTTTCATTTCCGGAGTGTTAGCCCCGATTAGCAAAGGGCCGGAGAAACTTTCTACTTATGAGTCGGGTATAGAACCAATGGGCGAT